TACTGGTCGAGCCACTGGAATGGAATGAGATAGGAATCTCTGGAGATCTTTCCTCTCCGCTTACTCGTAACAGGCTTTCCCTCTGTAGAAGACTTCTTCCGAATGGCATAATTGTCCGCATTTTTCCTCGATCTTCAAAGAAGACTGACTCCTCCTACTCCTCCTTCTCCTTTAGGATAGGAACGTCGTTGGTCCTTCTTTCACTAATGATCTAATGATCTCACCATTTTCTAGTAGTTCGCGCGAACGCGCGAGGGACTATCCTTTCTATCGCTTGCGCTTGCTTTTTCACTCCCAAGACAACGGTCTCTCTCTTCTATAAAGCGAAGCAAAGCCTCTATACAAAGGCGCTGAAGTGAAGAAAGCTCAATAAACACACACGAACACGATGCAGGGCATAGCATAAATGAGACCGCTGATCATATCATTTATAATATATGCTGGACCTTTCTCGATGCTTTTGGGTGACTCACCAACCACAGTGATCGATGACAGAATGGTACGAACAAATCAAAGTCATTGGATTTGGTAGTTCTCCATTGACTTCTCTCTTTACCCACCAAAGTTGCAAATGTTCCTAAATGGGTGTGCACCTCGCTGCCGGGGCAGGGGCCGGCCTCCCACTCTCTTATTACTGCATTTTTATTAGCTTAGCGGGTGGATCGTGCAATAAGCCTCTCTCGACCCTCCGTTTCTCATACGTCTTTATGAAAGCCTCTCGCCTTTCGAGATTCGGTCCACCATCAACTCAGTCAGATCTGATTGTTTGCCCGCTTTTTTTAGGCTTCCTTTAACAGATTTGATCGGCATTTCGTGCCTGCAGCCCTGCTGAATTCGACCTTTTATCAGCTGGTTGGGTAGTGTAGTAAGGTTAGAGGCGCAACTAGAAGAGTTGGCCCTATATGTCTTTCTCAATTCGATGCTAAGTCTCCGAAATCCTTCTTGATCGATGGTCCCCATTAGCATTAGTGCCAATTAGCAGCCGCTTTCTTTGGAAGGCGAGGTACTCATGTGTGATCGCGGATTCCACGGTAGCAGTAGTTCTAGCTCTACATTAGGAGCACGGGGATCTATCTAAAGGAGCTACGGACCCCTCCCATAGTACGGTACGATGCAGAACCAAGGGGCTCTGGAAATCTCCGTACGAAACCCTTAAAAAACGGGATTTTTTACGCAAAGGTGGGCCGCTACGCCCTAACGCTCCCAGCAATCCCACTCTTTCGTTTCGCACCGGATTTCACTCTCGAATCACTGAACCCATTAATAACCGCTGGTGGGAAGTGATCGAAATGTGGGCTGGGCCCCACCCCCGTCACTTGATCAGGAATAGGGGTTGTCGAGCTCCACCTTGATGAAGAAGTGGAAAGTGTTGGATCATGTTATCCCGTTTCAACTCACCCGCTCGGTTCCTGTTGGATGATCCGTCAGAAGTGGTGGATCTTAGCTGAAACCGTTCCAGCCATTTTGTCTTTCCCCAGCGACACTTGCCGTCCTAAGTGATGAATCGGTTCGACCCACAAGGGGGACTTGGCCATTTGTCCAAGAGGCGCTCAGATCGGTTGGTGAGGTAGCGGGACAATTCTATAAATGAATCCAAAATCTTTCCAAATCCCTCAGGGAAAATCTTATGTGGAGGCGCGAAAAGAGCATCGCAGCGAAAATCCGAGTAATCATTGTTCGTAAAAATCTGTCAAAGCTAGTCGAAAAGGTTTCCAAGAGGGGCTACGCGTCAGGCCATGTAGGGACCCTGATCGGCGTGAGAAAGGGCGCGTCCAAACCAGTAAGATAGTATTCTAAGGGATTGACGAAAGCTAAAGGTAGAGAGAATTCCGGGTCGGTTGCCTAAGAGCGTAGAGCTCCGCGGTCGGGACCGATGGTCGGATAGAAGACCATATCCTCCTTAGCATGCGCTCGTGTTTGCCGCTCACGATTAATCGTCTGTGTAATCGTGGGGTTTTCGAAAGCAAGTCAATATTTGGTTTTCCCGTTTAGCCGCGGACGGCCCATGATGAAAAATCTAGGAGATTCAGGCTAGTGTTTCGAATACGCAACGCCGCCACTCGGGACGGATTAGAAACGTCTGAGGCCCCTTGTCTGAAAAAACGATAGTCTATCTCGGTTTTAGCATGAAACATAGGATTTGCTGATAGGTGGATGGCGCTCTTGTTATCACAATACTATACTAAACTAAATAGTGACTGGGGACTTGCATTGGATACCAAGATCATTCAGCAAATATCTCAACCAAGTAACCTCAGCTCCAGTTGCCGCCATGGCTCTATACTCTGCTTCTGCGCTCGATCTGGAAACCGTTCTTTGCTTTTTTTTTGCCGCTCCATTAAATCAGGTTCTTCCCCAGAAAGACACAGAACCCTGTAGTTGATCGTCTGTCGTCTGGACAACCAGCCCAATCCGCATCTGTGTAGGATGATAGGTCATCTCCACCTGATGATGAGTAGAATAACCTTTTTTGTCCCGTATCTCATGATCCGTTTTGCAGCTTCAAGATGCGTCTTCCCTATTGAGTGCATAAAGTGCCAGACTTGATTGACGATGAATGCTATATCTGGTCTAGTGAATGTGAGGTACTGAAGTCCTCCAACTAGACTTCTATACATCAAGGGATCTGGTAATGGGTCTCCTTCATCTGCTCTCATCTTTTGATTGAGCGTAGCTATTGGCTTGCATTCAAGCATCTATCCAAGAAAGAATATGCATATTTATGTTGGGATATAACCATACCTTTGCTGGTTTTATGAACCTCAACCCCAAGGAAGTACTTTACTTTAGAGGGCCCAGATCTTTCATTTCGAAGCTTCTTTTAAGAATTTCCTTGACTTTCAACATTTCTCTTTCATCATCTCCTGTAATTATTATATCATCAACATACATTTGTAATGCAACAATTCAAATTGATGTCTTTTTAACAAAGAGAGAATAATCTGCTACACTTCTTCTGTATCCCTCTTTTTCAAGAACACTGCTAAACTTATCGAACCAGCTGAAAAACAAAGAAAGCAACCAGCTCCTCAAACTACAGTGCGCAGGAGCGCCTTTGATTTGTATAGATAGCCGTTTTCGATTCTACCATATTAGATTAGGGTCGATCTATTTATTGAGAATGTTGAAGAATCGATGAAACGACCTTTGCTCCTTCTCATGTAGTGGTCGGCCTTCCTACGCTGACGAATGCCTCCTTGGTTCAGGAACGAACCCACATTTCCTTCGGGTCCGTTCCGATTCCGTCCCATGATGAGTAGGTGGGACATACCCCCAAAGACCTTGTTTGTAGTAGGGGGGAACGTCCCTCGACGACGCTCACCCCCGATCAAAGTGATGGAAGCTACGCAGTGTTGGAGACAACGTATTCACGTAAGTTTTGTTTTGCCCAACTCACTAATGGCCTTCGACCGGCGGGTAGGGGAGTTCCCGCTGCGGTGCTGTTCCCGGCCTAGACCCTGTCCTTCCTATCTCGCTCGTACCTTCCATCCAAATAATCGAGGAATAGATATGGCTGGCAGGTGCGGTAGACCGAAGACCTTCTGAATCAGCGTGGAGGTGACATGAAGCTCCTTGCCCATTGAGTGAAAGCATCCATCCCAGTAAGAGAGATTCTCCGACCCCACTACCTGCGGGAACTTCCGCCAGCCCCAGGCGGCTACTGATCTTTCGAAGCCTAAGAGTGGGCTCCATTACCTTTTCGCAATCTTCGGCTTGCCTTTCTGGTTTGCTTGAAGCAAGAACAATTGATGAGTGAGCAGTGGAACCCATCGTAAATCCCGAGGCGAAACAACCAACCGTTTGAGCAAAACAGTAATAAAGAAGTACGATGCTTGCAGGTAGGGATCCCAGAGCAGCTTGCTCGGTTGAGGAACTACGTGCGTGCAACAGGAGTACTTAGTATAGGAACGGACCCGAACAGGAAGATAGTCGATCACACAGAGTCGTAGAATCACTGAACGAGCCTTCGTGTGACGAAGTCGGATCTACAGTGACATAATATACCTCCTCCGCACCCTCAACAGAAGACGCTAGTCGGCCTCCAGGTATAGGGGCACCAACGTAAACTTACTGGGCAATAGCTCATACAACTGACACGCGTCCCACCCTTCATGAGATGGTCCAACCTCTGAACCAGGGAACACAGTTCTCTTAGTCCAATGGTAAAGACCAATGACAGAAAGGGTATTCACAGACTCACAAAGAGTTCGCTCTGGAGAGGCACAACGCCTCAGCAGAGCAGCAGCTTCTGTTGGTAGGGCTGCAAACACTGAAGTGAGACCATAAAGACGTTTGCCCATGGATGGAGTATAAGACCAACGATAACCAAGTGAAACTGGTATCGAGTCATAACGGGGGACATGCCTAAGCATCCGTGGCAGAACCATTTGTTCTAAAACTGAGACCCCTATACATTGAATCTCGCAAACGACCGCATCAGAGTCCGGATGATCGAGTAGACAGAAAGTCTCCCCCGTGGGATGAGTAATATCATCCGACAGATCGAAAACCAAAACAAGTACAAATGCACAACAACATCTGCACGATCATCACGTTTCATAATCATTCTTCGATGAAACGCTTGAATGAAAATGAAAATGCAGACCTACACGTGTCAGGGAAACTGAGACTGGACGGGGACAAAACAAGTCTTCATGTCCGCCATAATAAATAGGCCATCAAACAACTTGATTCAGCCTTTAGGTACAGGGAGGTGAAGAGTCATCCACTGGACCGCCCAAGCTTCCGGATCCCCTGGATCAGGAGGTGCGCCGCGATACAATTCTCCTTAGTAAGACACCACGAGAAAAAAAATGAGGAAAACAATCCAGCCAATCATGCTATCCTTACCTTCCAACCAAGCCCTTCGATTCCGCTTCTGCAGCAGCATATAATCTCGGGCCCGCCCGCAGCTCCATCTTTTTTTCAGTGATGGACGGCGCAAGAATCCGCGGGGCAGCGCGCTTTGTTGCAGCGGTGCTGCTGGTGATTTTTCTCGTCGCGTCGTCAAAGCCATGCGGCGCCTTCGGAGTATGGGATTTTTATAGGATGAAAACCGCTTTTCGGTGGAGATCAGCTCTTCAATTCAGCTGCCCGGCAGCAGTTTCGCTCCAAATCTGAACGGTGCTCCTGACTTGTATTGAGGTTCTAAATTGTTCCGCCGTCTGGCCCGAGTTCGATCCAACACTAGTGTAGTGGAGGCGTGAACCAGCATTGTATGTATGTGTATTGCAATAATGGCCTGCAATAATGAATGAATGCACGAACACCAATAATGAGCAGACCAGCCCCCGTTTATATGTGGGCTCATTTCATAACGTATGTTTGAATAAAGAACCGTAACGTAGGTTTCTTTCTCGGGAGAATGAATGCCCATATCGCTGTGTAATGTTATTTACATGTTGATGCTATATAAATATATAATAAATGACAGCCTTGCTCATAAATTAGAAAAGAATGTTTTTCATATTATAATAATAAATAATCAGAATTTGGATTGTTTGCGTTACTCGCTCAGCTCATTACTTCGCTTCGCCCCGCGGCTCTCGGTTCGTCGAGCAACCACCACCTGATCTCCTAGGGCATTTTTCATATATTCCAAAGTTAGGAATACCAATTGTGTTCTTATCCCTAAAGAGTACAAGATAGGGGTAGGGCATTTTGAGCCACCTAGAAGTTCTCTATCTCGAAAGCCGAAGAAAGAGCCCAGAAGATCAGAGTATAGTATTGGCCAGGGGGAGACTTAGGAACACTTGGCAAAGCTGTTCGAGAAGAGACGGAAGGAACCCCAAAACCCTGATCTGACTGACAGCTAAAGGTAGGTAGCCGACTAACGTCGACGAGTCTCGAGCTCTAGACGAAACGAAGTCAAGCTTACTATAGCCCTGAGTGAGGCTACCTGAACTGAAGGAGTTCCCACAATACCTGTGAATGTCAACTTCACTCTAAGGGAGGCGCTGGTACGCTGCTCGCCAATACCGTAACTCGCCTCTTTTATATATAGGACTACACTCGCTTATAGGCTCGTTCATCAATTCACTCGCTAGGGAGGGATACGGAGGGACTATAACGAAGTGAGAGAAGGAACAGATTCTTTCTTTTCTATACCTGAGACGGGAACAAGCGGCCCTTATTTCGAAGGAAGAAAGAAGCATCACGATTAGGGAAAACGAAAAAGCCTAACTGGGTCCTCTGTTCTAGCACTCAAAAGGCGTCAGGTTCGTTCTGCTTTTCACTCGAAAGTTCATTCATGAACGGTGGATACACGTTCCGTGCCACGTGTCTGCCTATAACGCTTGTCTCGTTTTCCCTGTGTAGGCAGCTCGTTAGAAGTACTATTGATGACGGACGGGCACCTAGTAGTAGTAGTTTTGTGGGATTCATTGAATCTTTCCTTCTTTCTCTTCGTTCCGGTAGCTAATTAGTAAGTCGGTATTCATCCGTCAATCCGTACTCGGAACTTGAGTGTTTGAATCCCAGATCCCTTTAGTGCCTACCTGCCTTAGCCCCTTCCCTTCGAATAGTCCGGTAGCTAAGTTCTCTCGCCTGTGGTGTGGAGGATACGGAGCTAATGGAACTACTTGAACTCCGCTCTATGTGTCCGTACTCGAAAGAATGGAATCCCCTTTCTCGAGATAGATGACAAAGAGATCTGAAGCAAGGGATCCCTTCAGCAGTCATCAGAGGAGCTAGTCTTCCTTCCGAAAGAGGAAGTGCTTTGTGACTCTAATCCAGTCCAGAGGTTCACACACAAACCATTCACTATCTATCAAAGCAAACAAAGAAAGGTAATGGTTGTGCTCTCAGTGGAATTCACTAATGAATGCGAATACCGTCCTGAAATTATTTCCTGCTCACAAGCACCAGCCTAACGTTGGTACAGTGCCTTCGTACTAGGAAAGAGTGTCTAATTCCTCCTTCCCCCTTTTCTGAAAAAGTACTCATGCCCGTTCGACGGAACTCGTTCGTAAGCCCCTTTAGAGATAGGGGCGAGGCCTTACTACACGAGCTCGTAAGTCAAGTACTACACGAGTCTTGTCTACGAACCTCGTCTTGCTTGCTTCTGGCGAAGCTTCTAGCAATAGATAAGAAGCATTCTGGTATGGTAGGAAGACTACTTTGAAGGCCGACCACGTAATAGGAGCGATAGCGAAGCCAAGCCGTCAAAAGGCGAGCAGCCCTTATAGCAATAGCAAACGGCCTACTTATAGCCTAGCCCTATTTTTCTGATTTAGGCGCTACTGAACTAAATTGACTACAAAAGTACCAAAGGCGACCGGTCCATGAGACCGCCTTCTTAACAAAGAAGAGCCCCCCTGTAGCTTTTCGAATAGCCGTCAGGGACCTATGCTATGGGAAAGAAAAATGGGGGTTGTTGTTGGGAGGTCCAATGCTTACGCTTACCTTAGGTAAGCGTAAGCAGACCTAACACCTTAATTGATCAAAGATCTTCCCGTTCAGTTGCTGAAAGATAGATGCTGATAACGTTTCCAAATGAGAAAAAATCTTAGATTTCTATTTTTTTTTCAATTTCTCTTTTCCTTTCATTTATGTTTCTTATTTGAAAGCATTTTCTGACTTTCTTTATTTGACATAATCCCCTGTCGCGTATTGCGCGGATGATTCTCTCGATCTCGAATTGAGTGAGGCTGGCCCCCCGGGGGGACGCTCGGGGGAACTTGTCCCCCGATCTCTTGCGGAAAACGAGGCGGCCTTATACAGGCAATGGTTGCCCCTGGCGGCTCAGGAACCGGCTCCAGCCGGGGCGGCTCATACCGCTCACCCGCTTCCCGCTGGGGGCCAATCCCGAGCAGCCTTGGCGTGACTTTGGGCCGCCGAGGCTGCTACCGGAGATAGCCCAAAATAGGGGGAGTACTCATGATATCATGGAAGATATTTTGAGTACTCCGCATTCTCCAGTAGGAGCGAGAATCGAAGAATCAAAATTGGACCTAATCCAACAGATTGAGGATGCAGTCAAAGAGATATACGAGGGGGCAGTCATCAAATCCACTATGTCGATTTCACTCTAATGACTAAATGGATCATTGATGATCAAGACGACGAGCGCCCCCCAACTCTCCGCTATATCCTAAAGCAGCTCCGTAGTAAGGGAGAGGGAAGCACGTACTATAAAAGCATGCTTCAGGCATGGATGAAAAGAAACTATCCCTAGTTTCTGTCGTCTTTGCCGAGCCTGATTTTCTTTTCTATGGACGTGTTTTGCTGGATAAGATAAGGAGGACCGCCCTTCGACGCTTCTTTCGCTGTATACCCCCTCCATCCTTCGGAGGTGGAAGAAAGGGTACTCAAACTATTACGGGCCCCAGAACGCAAAAAAGGTGGGGGAGAAGCAAGCCGAACCTCTGATCGATTTATTATGACACATAAATCATTCTTGGCGTCGAGAGAGATTTGAGGATTCCGTAAGTCACTCAGTGAGTGCTTTCTAAGAGGGGCTGGGCTTTACAGAAGAAGATGAAATACGAACGGTCGTAATAGATCGACTTTCATGCTAGTTCTTGCTCCAGCATTCAAGTTCATTTCCGGGAAGGACGTACCATGATACTTTCAGTTTCGTCGAGCCCTGCTTTGGTCTCTGGTTTGATGGTTGTACGTGCTAAAAATCCGGTACATCCCGTTTCGTTTCCCATCCCAGTCTTTCGCAACACTTCAGGTTTACTTCTTTTGTTAGGTCTCGACTTCTCCGCTATGATCTCCCCAGTAGTTCATATAGGAGCTATTGCCGCTTCATTCCTATTCGTGGTTATGATGTTCAATATTCAAATAGCGGAGACTCACGAAGAAGTATTGCGCTATTTACCAGTGAGTGGTATTATTGGACTGATCCTTTGGTGGGAAATGTTCTTCATTTTAGATAATGAAACCATTCCATTACTACCAACCCAAAGAAATACGACCTCTCTGAGATATACGGTTCATGCCTCCAAGGTACGAAGTTGGACTAATTTGGAAACATTGGGCAATTTACTTTATACCTACTATTCCGTCCGGTTTTTGGTTCCTAGTCCTATTTTATTAGTAGCCATGATTGGGGCTATAGTACTGACTATGCATAGGACTACTAAGGTGAAAAGACAGGATGTATTCCGACGAAATGCTATTGATTCTAGGAGGACTATAATGAGGAGGACGACAGACCAAATCTCGGATTCTCACGCCTCCTGGTCGGCCGTGTTTGCGACCAGGGGAGGGGCTCCCGGTGGGAATGGGAGAGCCTTCGCTAGCGCTTTGGATGAGCACAAGCTCACCCTGCCTGCACTATTCAAACATTACAGGAGACTTTCTAAATGATTGACCGCTGCGCTGAACTGAGATGACAGGTGCGGCTCAGAGAAGAGGAGCATTACATTTGATGCTGTAGCTGTAGCAGCAGCCGTAGCAAGGCCCACTATCACTATCAGAGAATTTTCGCGAGCAAAGAGGGCATGCCTCTAACGAGAGCTGTATTCAGAGTTGCTGGACCTATGGTGAGAGGCTAGAGCAGACCTCTCTACTAGTTAGCGTAGGGCTTGCAATCGGTCTTCTGTTCCATTCGGAGGAAGAAAATAGAGATTGTCTCTTGGAGAGATGGCTGAGTGGTTGATAGCTCCGGTCTTGAAAACCGGTATAGTTCCTTGTTCAGAACTATCGAGGGTTCGAATCCCTCTCTCTCCTTTTGCTCGTTGAATCCATTTCTTTCTTTATTGGTACAGCCCACCCGGGTGTCATAAAATGGAACGGCTCGGCTAGGTGGGATAGCCGAACCAGAAAGGATAGATAGAATAAAAAGGAAAAAAGAAAAAGGAATACTTTTAGTATGACCTGATCCTAACCTAATATGGATAATGGAATTCCATTTTTTACTACTTCATACATTGGATCTCCTGTCTTAGTTAAGAGGGGTCATGGAAAGAACAGGTTCAAAATCACGATCAATTCCTTTTTCAAATCCTGCTGCAGCCGCACGGGCCCTTCCCGCATGCCACAAATGGCCCAC